TGAAGAGGCTCATATACCGAACGTCTAGAAATAATACCCGGGGCGGGAGATTCAATTAACCGGGATTCAGAAGCTGAAATTTCACCTCGACCATCAATAGGTTTAGCCAGGGCATTTATAACACGGCCCAAAAAAGCCTCACTTACCGGTATCTGAGCAATTCTTCCTGTTGCTTTTACAGAACTTCCCTCTTGTATCATCAAACCGTCACCCATTAATACAACACCGACATTATTTGATTCCAAATTCAGAGCAATGCCTATCGTACCTTCTTCAAATTCTACTAATTCCCCTGCCATTACTTCATCAAGACCATAAATACGAGCAATGCCGTCGCCTACTTGGAGTACAGTACCGGTATTTAAAATCTTTACTTCTCTATTATATTGCTCAATACGTTCACGGATAATATTACTAATTTCATCTGCTCGAATAGTTACCATGAGTGTTTCTTAATTCTTTATTTTTGTTTGAAAGAAAAATAATGCCTGCAGTAGAAAGACTAACCCTTTATTTCTTTCATCGTTCCAAACATGCCAATATTAGTACTGATGGTACGTAAATGTAACTCGTCGTTCAAACAACTATTCAGAGTTCCTAGAGCTCCTTGTAAGGCTTGTTGGAAAACCCGTTGTCGAACTTGATTAATAGCTTTTTGTTGTTCAAACTGAATGGTTTCATTTTTGTAATTTTCTAATTGTTCCAAAGTCTTATAAGTTGAATTAATCAAATTCAATTTTTCTCGTTCTATCTCAGAGTAGCCATTCGCTCGAAACTGCTCCGCTTCCATTTCTACTTTCCGCAAGCGGGCCCGGGCTTTTTCCAGCCGTTCCACGGCCCCCTCGCGTAGTTCTTCTGAATTTTGAATAGTCTTCAAGATCCGCTGTTTTCGATTATCTAATAAATCACTTAATGAAAGTAGATTATCTTTCCATTCATTTCAAAACTTCCACAATCCCTTCCCGAACCAAACATGAATCTTTCAATTCATTTGGCTCTCACGCTCAATTACTTATCTTATGTATGGGGGAAGCTCCCTAGCTTTTTTTAATGGAATGAGCCTATCCTCTCTTCTCTATTCATATTCGTGAAAGTATAGAAACTTATCACTAATCCAAGAACATAATATTCGGAGGACTCTTCTGACCAAACAAATAATTGTCAGCAAAGTTGTTTTTTTTCTTCAAATCCAAAGAATTCTTCTTACTTTATACATAGGTCATCGATTCAGCATTGGATAAAAAAGATAAAAAAAAGGGGGGGTGAAATATCAATTTTTCCAATTTAAAAAAATCAAATACAAATAACGGGTTCAAATCATTTTTTTATCGACATGAGTGTTTTATATCGAAAAAAAAAAATTCCAACTCTTTGAAACCATTTCTGTATTAACATATTCTGTATTAACATAGTAGTAGAAAGAGTACCACGCTGCATCTGGACTTCAAACGATTTAGCTTTAACCCTGTTAACGGTCCCACATTATTGGTTGATAGAGAATCAAAGTAGATTTACCAATGAATCACGAAATGCTATGGTTCTTAAATATGATTTATTAATTTATTCAGAAGTAATTCGCGGAATCGTGCACCTTTTCGAGTTATAACGAAAAAAAGTGCAGTTGGTTGGATCCAGCCTATTCTTGAAATAAACAACTCGCACACACTCCCTTTCCAAAAAAAATCAATACACCAAAGACTACACTTAGATTTATTGGATTTGTTGCTAAAATATCGGTATTAAACCCGAAACTCCCGGCGAATGGCCAATAACCCAAGGAAAGGAAAGAATCGGTTACATTTTTCATATGATCTCCTCTTTCTTATTCTTATAGATAGACTAATTATCTATATTTTTTTTATTCTATTATTTTTCTAAATTAAATAGAATTAAATAGAGTATTATAAAGTAAAAAAGTAAAAAAAATATATATTGATTTATAGATGTAAATGGATTTTTTTTTTCAATTGGAAATTTCCAATAAGTGGAAATTTCCAATAAGAATGATACTTATTAGAATTAGGTACCAGGTATTATGTCAGTTGCAAAATAAAATTTCTCGTTTGTTGCAATACTTCCTAAAAAAAGTTCCATTAGACTAAGAGAAGAAAGCGAGTTGATCGGCTAATTGAATTCCTCATCCTCAAATCAGTCCTGTCCAAGGGTTGCTGTCACAACGAATAAGAAATTGTAGGAGTGAAATCTTCATATAATTCGAAAAAGCAAGAGCATCAAATCCAAGGAAATAAAAAAGAAAAACAAAAATATTTTTAGGATTAAACAAAGGGATTCGCAAATAAAAGCGCTAATGCCACAACCAGTCCATAAATTGTTAAAGCTTCCATAAAAGCCAGACTAAGCAATAAAGTACCTCGTATTTTTCCCTCTGCTTCTGGTTGTCTGGCGATCCCTTCTACAGCTTGACCCGCAGCAGTACCTTGCCCAACCCCAGGTCCAATAGAAGCAAGCCCGACAGCCAATCCAGCAGCAATAACGGAAGCGGCAGAAATCAGTGGATTCATGATAAGTTCCTCGCAAAAAAAAATAAAGAAAGAAATAGTTAATGATACAATCAACCAATGAATTATGACTTACTTATTCCATCGCTAAGATTTATCCATTCAAAGTAACTAAAAAACCCGAATTGAAATAATAATATTCTTGAAGCATCAGAACTGCTTCGATATTTTCCTATCACGTAATTTTTGTTAATCCATACGACTTTTGTTCGGCCAGTTCGTTCTTTTTTATTTTTTTTTTCCGAACTATTCTTTCTTTGGTTTGAATTCTTTGTTCTTTTTCGTGATTTAAATTCATTCAATTCAATTCAATAAACAAAAAATAATAGTCGAAACGGAAGGACTTCTATTGGAATCCCTATCTAAATTCACAATAGTAGGGCAAATTAGATATATCTTTAGTTCATATATACCTAGTTAATATCGAATATCACATATACATGTCTTTCCCCCATAACGTAAACCAACTACTCGCATCTTAGATTCAGTCGGATTCTAGAATCATTCTTCGAAACATACGCAAGGCATGTCTTATAACGATTAGATTACATACATCTAGTTCGAACCCCCCCCNTTTTTTCCTCCTCTAACCAACCCCTTTTTTATAAATCTCCTTTTTTGTAAACCCTTATCTTCTTTTTTTAGTTATCATTATCCCACATGGGTACAATCAATCTAACTGAGAAATTCGTTAGGCCTAATCATTGCATAGAAATATCAGGATTGAATTGATCGAAGTTCATGTAATTTATTATTTATTAATTTTTTTGGTCAATCGGTGAATTGAATGAAATCAACTGAAATGAGAATCGTTCTCTATACCTTCTTTTTTTTTAATCGTACGTCGTAAACAGATATCATAAGAAGTCTTACTTAGATTATGACTCCTAATATACTACCTAATAAACTAATATTTAATAAACCCACTAATATACTAAACTAATATTTAATATTGGAATTGAATGAACAAAACCATATAAAGGGAATATTCATTGTAGGGTGGTATAAATCGACCAAACAGGAATTTGAGGAAAAAGATCTAAAAGATCTCTTTCCTTTTTTTTTTACAATTCCTTAACTTAATATCGTAATATTTTTTTTACTATTACTCTAGATCGTATATACTTTATTTAGACCTTATTTTATTTGTATATTTTTCTTCCCTAAGTCTAAGTGGATTACTTTGAGACACGCAGACATGCCGTCAGGCTAAGCTAAAAACAAAAGACTATGTCGAAAACTAATCAATGATGACCTTCCATGGATTCGCCTATATAAGCCGCAGCTAAGGTTGCAAAAATAAGAGCTTGAATGCCACTTGTAAATAATCCAAGGAACATGACAGGTATAGGAACCACTAAAGGTACTAAAGAAACAAGAACAACAACTACCAATTCATCAGCTAATATATTTCCAAAAAGTCGAAAACTAAGCGATAAGGGTTTTGTGAAATCTTCTAAGATGTTAATGGGCAAAAGGATTGGGGTTGGTTGAATGTATTTACCGAAATAACCTAATCCCTTTTTTGTAAGGCCCGCATAGAAATATGCTACTGACGTGAGTAAAGCTAAAGCAACAGTAGTATTTATATCATTTGTGGGTGCGGCTAACTCCCCATGAGGTAACTGTATGATTTTCCAGGGTAAAAGAGCCCCTGACCAATTCGAAACAAAAATAAATAAAAACATAGTTCCAATAAATGGAACCCATGGACCATATTCTTCTCCAATCTGCGTTTTGCTCACGTCTCGAATGAATTCAAGTACATATTCAAAGAAATTCTGACTGTCAGTCGGAATGGTTTGTGGATTACGAACAGCTATAATGGCTGAACCTAATAAGATAGCAATTACAACCCAAGAAGTAATAAGTACTTGGCCATGGACTTGGAAACTTCCTATTTGCCAATAGAAATGTTGGCCTACTTCCACACCGGATATATCGTATAACTCTTTTAGTGTGTTGATGGAACATAATAAAACATTCATATTAACCTCTGAAAGAAATAGAACTTTAAAAGGAATTATTTTGATTCAACCATCTCGTTTTCGACTTGCATACTTTCATTGGATATTTTGAATACCAACCCAACTAATTACATAATATCCTCGGTTATTTTTATCTCTTTTGTGCGATTCAGAAATAGTAACCGATTCAATAAATCTATTCTATGGAGTTCCAAAAATGATTTACTTATCTTATTATTAATCAAGAATTTCGTATATAGCTAGAACGGCCCTCACAAATTGCAAATACTAATTTGTTAAGAATTAATCGAATTGAAGCTATAGCGTCATCATTTGCTGGAATCGAAATATCTGCTAGATCCGGGTCACAATTTGTATCGATTAAACAAATCGTTGGAATGCCCAAAGTCATACATTCGCGAAGAGCTGTAGATTCTTCTTGCTGATCAACAATTATTACAATATCGGGCAATCCAGTCATATATTTAATCCCGCCCAGATATGTTTGCAGGTG